TAGCTCGGGATGTACTGGAAAAAAGGACTCAATTATGTAATGATAAAACGAAAAAATACTATTTACCAAAAACATATGATCCTTTGTTGAGCGGACCTTACCGCAACCGAATCTATTTTTTGTTTTTATTCGGAACGAGAAATGAAACTTCTATAAAAAAGGATAGTGAGAATGTTTCGCCAAATAAGATTCATGCTATCTCTCTTAATACTAATTACCCACAAATTGAAGATAAAATTGAGTCAGAAGATCGAATAAAATCGTTCCAATTTTTATTCGATCCAGTTAGAACTCCTTACAAGGCTAAAGCACGTCGTCAAAAACTAAGAGAAATCATTAAAAACGTTCCTCGATGGTCATCCGAATTAATCACCGAGTTAGAACAACGGGAAGGAAAAAATAGAGGAAGGAGGGCGAGAGATCATCAAATTCGTTCAAGAAGATTCGGCCGTACCCTAGTGTTTTATGAGAAGCTATACCCTGGGGCTGGGGAAAGAGAGAAATATTTTGTGAGAGAGTATTTCCAAGAACCGGATTTTCGTCGAGATATAATCAAAGGCTCTATGCGAGCTCAAAGACGTAAAACAATTACTTGGCAACTGGTTCAAGCAAATGCACATTCTCATCTTTTTTTTGAGAGACTAGACAACTCTTTTTTTTCTCCTTTTGATATTCTCAAAGGAAAGCTAACCGAAAATCAGAAAAAAGCGATATACAGAATAGAAAAGGAGATGAGAATGGCAACCGTACGTCGAAACATAGTGAACGCCTGGAATAAGATACTATTTGGTCAAGTAATAAGAAGTCTTTTGTTAATAACTCAATCAATTCTTAGAAAATATATTGTCTTACCCTCATTGATAATAGCTAAAAATATTCTCTGTATGCTATTATTTGAAGTTCCTGAATGGTCCGAGGATTTTCAAAATTGGAATAAAGAAATGCATGTAAAATGCACCTTTAATGGTGGTGACTTATCAGAAAAAGAATTTCGAAAGAACTGGTTAAGGTGTTTAAGAGAGGGTATTCAAATAAAGATCTTCGTTCCATTTCGTCTGAAACCGTGGCACACATCTAGGTTACAATCCCCTAATAAAGATTCGATAAAAAAGAAAGGACAAAAAAATACTTTTTATTTTTTAACAGTTTTTGGAATGGAAACTAAAGTGACTTTTGGTTTTCCCCGAAAACAACGTTCGCGTTTTGAACCCATTTTTAAAAAATTCATAAAAGAACTCGAAAAAAAAATTAAAAAATGGGTCATCAAAAATAGAAAACAAATAAGAAACGAACTTTCACAAAGAAACCTATTTGAATTGAAAGAAATATACGAGTTGAATGAAGCTAAAAACGCAAAAAATTCGATAATAAGTAATCGAATGATCCAAGGCTCGTCCAGTCTAATTCGATCTATGGATTGGACAAATTTTTCATTGAGAGAAAACAAAATGAAAGATCTGACTGATATAACAAACACCATACTAAAAAAAATTGAAAAAATTAGAAACGACACGAAAAAAGAGTTTCTAAATCCAGAAATAAATATTAGTCCTAACAAAATAAGTTATGATGATAAAATATTAGAATCTCAGAAAAATATTTTTAAGATATTAAAAAAAAGAAATGTACGATTAATTCGTAAATCGCATCATTTTCTAAAATTTTTCGTTGAAAACATATACATAGATATCTTGCAACGTATGATTAATATCCCGAGGATTAATGTGCAACTTTTTATTGATTCAATAACAATAAAAAACAATTTGACTAAATCCATTTCCAATAATGAAGCAAATCAAGAAAGAATTGATAAAACAAATCAAAGTATAATTCACTTTATTTCAACTATAAAAAAGTCACTTTCCAATATTAGTAATAAGAATCGAAAGATCTTTTGGGACTTATCATACTTGTCGCAAGCATATTTATTTTACAAATTATCACAAACACAAATTATTAACTTATCTAAGTTAAGACCTGTCTTTCAATATCACGGAACATCTCTTTTTCTTAAGAATGAAATACAGGATTATTTTGTTGAAGTTGTTGGAGCACAAGAAATATTACATTCCGACTTAAAACAAAAGAATCTTCCAAATTCTGGAATGAATCAATGGAAAAACTGGTTAATTTTTTACAAAAAACAAAATTCTTTTGAAACACACTACTCATTACGGAATAAAAAAGAGAATTTCAAAAAAAAATATAGATATGATCTTTTATCATATAAATCTATTAATTATGAAGATAATAAGGATTCATATATTTCTGAATTACCAGTACAAGTAAAAAATAATCAAGAAAGTTCTTATAAGTACAACACAGATAAACGGAAATTTGATGATATTATAGATCTCGAAAAAAATACGGATAGAAAATATTTTGATTGGAGAATGCTGCATTTTAGTCTTAAAAATACTAAAACTGGGGTTAATAATTTGAATAATTTTCAACTAATTGAAAAAATCGATAATCAAGATTTTTTTGTTGAATGGGTTGATTTCTTGATCTTGATTAATTGTGAGATAAAAAAAATCTTTTTTGATTGGATGAGAATGAATGAAGTTGATTGGATGACAAAGAATGAAGAAATACTATGTCGTTGGCTATCGAATCGGGGATTTTGGTTCTTTCCAGAATTTTGTAGCCTTTATGAGGCATATCAGATTAATCCGTGGATCATACCAATCAAATCACTTCTTTTAAATTTGAATGGAAATGAAATTTTTAGTAAAAATAAAAACCTAATTGGAAATACAGAAGAAAAGGAATCTGTGGCCGAAGAGGATCTTGAATCAGCTCTCTCAAACCACAAAAACTATGTTCAAGAAGATGAAGAATCTATAACTAAAATGGAAGACGAGATAGACCCGGAAACGGGGCTTGATTTCTTACGAAAAAGAGGTTGTCAATTCAAACGGCATCTTTACGTACTTATAAAAATGGCAAAGTTTTCCAACACATATTGTCTCCTGGCTAGATCGCTAAATCGCAAAGAAACTATTCTATCCTGTATTCAAAGGAAAGAACTGAGTATATCTCTTGTGAAACTTGGGAGGAATTTAACTTTTTCAGAATTTGTGAAAGGGGGAATATTGATTATCGAACCGCTTCGTCGGTCTGTAAAAAATGATGGACAATTTATTATGTCTCAAACCATAGGTATTTCATTAGTTTCTAAGAATAAGTACCAAATTAATCAAAGATATCAAGAAAAAGGCTATCCTGATAAGAAGAGTTTTGCTGAATCCATTGCAATACATCAAAAAACGAATGAAAATAGAACCAGCAATCATTATGATTTGCTTGTTCCGGAAAATATCTTATCCCCTAGAGGTCGTAGAGAGTTCAGAATTCTAATTTGTTTCAATTCTCGGAATCGAAACGATATCCATAGAAATACAGCATTTTACAATGCAAATAAGGTGAAAACTGATGATCAAGGTTTAGATAAAAGAAGCAAACATCTTGATAGATATAAAAATAAACTAAATAAATTAAAGTTCTTTCTTTGGCCCAATTATCGATTAGAAGATTTAGCTTGTATGAATCGTTATTGGTTTGATACCAATAATAGCAGTCGTTTTAGTATGCTAAGGATCCATATGTATCCACAATTGAAAATTCGTTAATGCTACATTTTTCCTATATTGCCCGTACCTTATATGGTATATGAAGACAAAGAAATACACATATGGCACTGTCTTACACTCTGATAGATGATATTAATTTAATTCAATTGTGTATATCAAATTAAAATGAGTAACATTATTATTACTGATCAATAATCATTTCTAAAAAAAGAAAAAAGGAGGGGAAGGAGATTTCATTTTATGGTAAAAAATTCATTCAGCTCAGTTATTTCGCAAGAAGAAAAAAAAGAAAATGGAGGATCTGTTGAATTTCAAGTATTCAATTTCACCAATAAGATACGAAGACTTACTTCACATTTGGAATTGCACAAAAAAGACTATTTATCTCAAAGAGGTCTACGTAAAATTCTCGGAAAACGCCAACGATTACTTTCTTATTTATCAAAGAAAAATAAAATGCGTTATAAAGAATTAATTAATCAATTGGATATTCGGGAGTCAAAAACTCAGTAATTTGAAAAGTCATTTTGAATTATTTGATTTATTAGATCTTGAATTTTTATGAACTTATTTTCATTTTCAGCAATTCATGGAAAGATGAATCGAGGAAAAACTTATGAATGGACCAGCTACAAGAAACGACCTCATGATAGTCAATATGGGACCTCACCACCCATCAATGCACGGTGTTCTTCGACTCATCCTTACTTTGGATGGTGAAGATGTTATTGACTGTGAACCAATATTGGGTTATTTACACAGAGGGATGGAAAAAATTGCAGAAAACCGAACAATTATCCAATATCTACCTTATGTAACACGTTGGGATTATTTAGCTACTATGTTCACAGAAGCAATAACCGTAAATGGTCCAGAACAGTTGGGAAATATTCAAGTACCTAAAAGAGCCGGCTATATCAGAGTAATTATGTTGGAGTTGAGTCGTATAGCTTCTCATCTGTTATGGCTTGGCCCTTTTATGGCGGATATTGGCGCCCAGACTCCCTTCTTCTATATTTTCAGAGAAAGAGAATTAGTATATGATCTATTCGAAGCAGCCACCGGTATGAGAATGATGCATAATTTTTTTCGTATCGGGGGGGTCGCGGCTGATCTACCTCATGGATGGATAGATAAATGTTTGGATTTCTGCGATTATTTTTTGACAGGGGTTGCTGAATATCAAAAACTTATTACACAAAATCCTATTTTTTTAGAACGAGTTGAGGGAGTAGGCGTTATTTGTGGAGAAGAGGTAATCAATTGGGGGTTATCAGGACCAATGCTGCGAGCTTCCGGAATACCATGGGATCTTCGTAAAGTTGATCATTATGAGTGTTATGACGAATTTGATTGGGAAGTTCAGTGGCAAAAAGAAGGAGATTCATTAGCTCGTTATTTAGTCAGACTTGGTGAGATGACGGAATCCATAAAAATTATTCAACAAGCTTTGGAAGGAATTCCAGGGGGGCCTTATGAAAATTTAGAAATACGATCTTTTGATCGAGGAAGGTCTCCGGAATGGAATGACTTTGACTATCGATTCATTAGTAAAAAACCTTCGCCAACTTTTGAATTGGCGAAACAAGAACTTTATGTGAGAGTCGAAGCCCCAAAAGGGGAATTGGGCATTTTTTTGATAGGGGATCAGGGTGGTTTTCCTTGGAGATGGAAAATTCGCCCACCGGGTTTTATCAATTTGCAAATTCTTCCTCAGTTAGTTAAAAGAATGAAATTGGCTGATATTATGACAATACTAGGTAGCATAGATATCATTATGGGAGAAGTTGATCGTTAAAATGATAATTGATACATCACAAGTACAAGATATCAATTCTTTTTCGAGATTGGAATTCTTAAAAGAAGTCTATGGAATTATATGGGTGCTTGTCCCTATTTTGACTACTGTATTGGGAATCACAATAGGCGTACTAGTAATTGTATGGTTAGAAAGAGAAATATCCGCAGGGATACAACAACGGATTGGACCTGAATATGCTGGTCCTTTGGGAGTTCTTCAAGCTTTAGCAGATGGTACAAAACTACTTTTTAAAGAAAATCTGCTTCCATCTAGAGGTGATACTCGTTTATTCAGTATCGGCCCATCCATAGCAGTCATATCAATTTTACTAAGCTATTCAGTAATTCCTTTTGGTTATCACCTTGTTTTAGTCGATCTCCATATCGGTGTTTTTTTATGGATTGCCATTTCAAGTGTTGCTCCCATCGGACTTCTTATGGCAGGATATGGATCCAATAATAAATATTCCTTTTTAGGTGGTCTACGAGCTGCTGCTCAATCAATTAGTTATGAAATACCATTAACTCTATGTGTATTATCAATATCTCTACGTGTGATTCGTTGAGACATAAACTTCTCCCACTTTTTTTTCGAGAAAAGGGTTGAAATGAATTGAATAGATATCTTCATTTTTATATTCATAATTCGGATTAATGAACTAAATCAGATAGTTATATGAGTGAAAGAAAACAGCTTATATAAATAAAAATTAGCAGTCAAAATATTGAGTCTCATTTTCTATGTATAAGAGTTAAGCAGAAATAAACATAGGCGCAAGAGAGCCTTTATCCCAAGATTGGTTGACTAGTTATCCTGTCTTGAAGCGGACTCAAAAGATCAACCGGATTGAGTTTTCACTATTATTTGTATGTACTACCATATATGTATTACCATAACACGGCCGATTGAGCAAAAATGAGTGGATGGTTAGAAACACCAAGATATACAAAGGATTAGTAATGGAGATTTTCAAAATTATCCAAGAGAAGGACAGTTTTGCAAAATGCATAATATAAAAAGAATACGAATTGGGGCTTTAATTTTGTAGAAATGATCAGGCAGTACTCCCCACGATTCCGATCCAGAGTATGCGCCTATCCACCCATTAAATAAATGACTATCGGAAACGAAATAATCCCTTATTTAGTAAGTCCCCTTTTTCTCAGAAAGAAGAATAGGAACAAAAAAAAATGGAAAGAATCCAATTACAACAGATCTTTTTTATTGTTTCTTATCTCCATCTATTCCTCTATTCATTTCTTTCCTCTTTCCCTATTCATAGAGATAGAATTCGTGTCCGAATTCATGAACTAATGGAATAGCCAATTTTTTTTTTTCGTAATTGAAAACGATGGGTTATTGATATTTATAATAAATAGTATTTTAGTGAAGAATTAAGTTATTACTCAACAAAGAAATTTTTTTTTTATTAAAGGATGAGATCAATTCTGAAGTACCCTTTTTCTTTATTATTAGAACAGACAGAATTCTATTGGGTTAATTTGGGGACACACGATAGATTTTTATCCTATACTATTCGACAAAAAAGACATATCAAGATAAATAATCCCGACACGCTCCTTAGATTTATTTATGGCCCTCAAGGAGCCGTATGAGGTGAAAATCTCATGTACGGTTCTGTAATAGCGATGAGAACAGTGATGTTATTACCGACTATGATTATCTAACAGTTCGAGTACCGTTGATATAGTTGAGGCTCAATCAAAATATGGTTTTTGGGGGTGGAATTTGTGGCGTCAACCTATAGGGTTTGTTATTTTTCTAATTTCTTCCTTAGCAGAATGCGAGAGATTACCTTTTGATTTACCAGAAGCAGAAGAAGAATTAGTAGCGGGTTATCAAACCGAGTATTCGGGTATCAAATTTGGTTTATTTTATGTTGCTTCCTATCTAAATCTATTAGTTTCTTCGTTATTTGTAACTGTTCTTTACTTGGGTGGTTGGGATATCTCTATTCCATACATATTCGGTTATGAACTATTTGAAATAAATAAAGCATATGAAGTCTTTGGAATGACAATTAGTATCTTTATTACATTAGCTAAAACTTATTTGTTCTTGTTCATTTCTATAGCAACAAGATGGACTTTACCCCGACTAAGAATAGACCAACTATTAAATCTCGGATGGAAATTTCTTTTACCTATATCTCTCGGTAATCTATTATTAACAACTTCTTTTCAACTCTTTTCACTGTAAAGGAATACCATATTCTATATTCACGACTTGCTCAAACAAGAGAAAGAAACAAACATAAAATTCTTTAGAGATATTACAATATGTTCCCTATGGTAACTGGGTTCATGAATTATGGTCAACAAACAGTACGAGCTGCAAGGTACATTGGTCAAGGTTTCATGATTACTTTATCCCATGCAAATCGTTTGCCTGTAACTATTCAATATCCTTACGAAAAACTAATCGCATCGGAGCGTTTCCGCGGTCGAATCCATTTTGAATTTGATAAATGCATTGCTTGTGAAGTATGTGTTCGTGTATGTCCTATAGATCTCCCCGTTGTTGATTGGAAATTGGAAACGGATATTCGAAAGAAACGATTGCTTAATTACAGTATTGATTTCGGGATCTGTATATTTTGTGGTAACTGCGTTGAATATTGTCCAACAAATTGTTTATCAATGACTGAAGAATATGAACTTTCCACTTATGATCGTCACGAATTAAATTATAATCAAATTTCTTTGGGTCGTTTACCAATGTCAGTAGTTGATGATTATACAATTAGAACAATTTTGAATTCGCCTCAAATTTCAGTCTAAAATAAGTAAATCCCTTGATTAAAGAGTAATTGGAAATTACTAAGGTTATGTTTTGATCTAAAGAAATGAGGTTTCTTTCGTTTTGTTTGTTTGGTCACTACCTACAAATCCAAACTATTGATTCATGAGAATTGCAGCTTAATTTAGATTTCAATTTAGATTGAAACTATATATTTCGAAATATATAGTTTCAATCTACTCTACCCTTTCCTTTCAGATCAAGACTAAGATTAATACAATAACTGTACCTACATGAATTCACACCCCTTAAGATTTAATTAGGAATTGATTATCCATTTTTTTTCCCGGTCAGATCAATAAGGTCATGAAAAACATTTAGATTTATTTATCTCTTTTTTTACTACATATAATGGATTTGCCTGGACCGATACATGATTTTCTTGTAGTCTTGTTGGGATCAGGTCTTATATTAGGAAGTATGGGAGTACTATTATTTAACAACTCCATTTATTCTGCTTTTTCGTTGGGACTGGTTCTTGTTTCTATATCCTTATTCTATATTCTAGCAAACGCCCAGTTTGTAGCTGCTGCGCAACTCCTTATTTACGTGGGAGCTATAAATGTTTTAATCATATTTGCTGTGATGTTCATGAAGGGTTCAGAATATTCCAAAGATTTTAATCTTTGGACCGTTGGGAGTGGAGTTACTTTTCTGGTTTGTACAAGTATTTTTGTTTCACTAATGACTACTATTGTAGATACGTCATGGTATGGGATTATTTGGACTACAAGATCAAACCAGATTCTAGAACAAGATTTAATAAGTAATAGTCAACAAATTGGAATTTATTTATCAACATATTTTTTTCTTCCATTTGAACTCATTTCGATCATTCTTTTAGCTGCTTTGATCGGCGCAATTGCCGTGGCTCGCCAGTAATAAATCTTTAGTTAGAAATAGCATAAATTAAACTTTGTTCTATGTTATCACACACATTCCCCTTCAATTCTATTTGAAGATTGTTTCTGTCTAAAATAGAAATTATTTTATTCGATCGATTACCAATATATTCCCTTGTTCTGTACTTTTTTTTTGTCAATTGAATTGAATCTATTAAATTTGTGTTCATATTGAAATGCATCGAAATTTTTAGATAAAAACAAAGTAAATTAATAATATAAAAACGAATACATAAGCTGAATACAATAAGATATAAGACGAGATTCGAGCACCTCCTACATATTTAATACTTTCTGCTACAAAGAAATTAAGAATACCCACCACATTGGTAATTCCATCAATTATCCGTCGATCACAAAAATAAGTAAATTCAGCTAATAATCTTATACCCCCAATTAAAGATATTCTATAAAAAGCATCTATGTAACCACGATTATATGACCAATTATATATTATATTTATAATTTTTTCAAAAAAAAACTTATTAGTAAAACATTTAACAAATGAATTACGAAAATTCAAATTTTGGAAAGATGAATAAGCGGGTTTATAGAAGACAAACGCTATAAATATTCCGAAAAAAGCTATACTCACAGAAAAAGTTGAATTTTTAACAAATTCATACCAATTTTCCGAATCTTTTGAACTTTCATGTAACAAGTTTATATACGGAGTTAACCATTTGTCTAATATATTCAAATCAATTGCTTCTTGATTGAATTGAGTGAACGGAATTCCTATGACTCCAACAAACAAAGTAAATAGGGATAAGACAAACATCGGAAATAGCATAGTATTATCCGATTCATAGGGATACGAAAAGGTATTCTTAGGACCAAAAGGGGGAATAGTAACAACAGGACGCATCATTTTTGTTACATTAATATCAATTTGATATGTTGTTCTTTTCAAAAAAAAAGAAGACCTTTCATTATGATTCATTCTTAATAATGATAAGAAAGGAAAGTTGTTTTGAATTATTTTTGATCCTTCTTTACCCCATAATGATATTGAATAAAGGGAGTTATTTTTTTTTCCGCTGTATTTTTTAAAATAAAGGTTTAAATGTCCCTCAAAAGTAAGTAAGTAGATGCGAAACATATAAAATGCTGTTAATCCTGCTGTGGAACAGGCTATTATTGCGAAAATCGGTGAATACAACCAACTATCAGTAAGAATTTCATCTTTGGACCAAAAGCAGGCAAGGGGTGGAATACCACAAAGAGAAAGGGTACCTAATAAAAAAGCATTTTTTGTAATTGGCACATGCTTTGTTAAACCACCCATAAGAACCATGTTCTGACTTTTATCTGGAGAATAGCCAACAACCGATTCCATTGAATGAATAATGGACCCAGATCCTAAAAACAACAACGCTTTTGAATAAGCATGGGTAATCAAATGAAATAAAGCAGCCCGATAAGACCCCATACCCAAAGCTAACATCATATAACCCAATTGAGACATTGTAGAATAGGCTAAACCTCTCTTAATATCTTTTTGAGCAAGAGCTAAAGTAGCTCCAAATAGTACTGTTATTATACCTATCAAAGCTATTAGATTCATCATGTAAGGTATTTTTATAAAAAGCGGAAAAAGCCGAGCGACAAGAAAAATTCCTGCTGCTACCATGGTAGCAGCATGTATAAGAGCAGAAATGGGAGTAGGACCCTCCATAGCATCAGGTAACCATACGTGAAGAGGAAATTGAGCAGATTTAGCAACCGCACCTACAAATAATAGGACGGCGCACAAAATAACAAATAATAAATTAATCTCATTATTATAAATCAAGTTATTGAATATTTTAAACAAATCCCGAAATTCAAAACTCCCCGTTGTCCAATAAAGACCTAAAATTCCTAATAATAAACCGAAATCCCCCACGCGATTAGTTACAAATGCCTTTTGACAAGCATTCGCAGCAGTAGGTCGAGTGAACCAAAAACCTATTAATAGATAAGAACACATTCCAACCAATTCCCAAAAAATATAAATTTGGATCAAATTTGAACTAGTAACTAATCCCAACATTGACGTATTGAACAAACTCATATACGCAAAAAATCTCAAATATCCTTGATCATGAGACATATAATTGTCACTATAAATAAGAACCATAATTCCAACAGTCGTGACTAATATTGTCATAATACAAGTAAGTGGATCGATCAAGTAGCCCAACTCTAAAGAAAAATCATTATTGATGGTCCAAGACCATACATATTGATAGATATAACTAGTATTTATTTGATTAATAGACAGATAAACTGAAAAAATCATAACTATACTTAACAATAAAACACTCGGAAAAGACCACATACGTCTAAGGTTTTTGGTTGCCGTGGGAAAAAGTAGAAGTCCCACTCCTATTAAAATAGGAATAGGAAGTGAGATGAAAGGTATGATCCATGAATATTGATACGTATATTCCATAAAAAAAGTATATTTTCATTTCGAATTAATTTTTCTGATTCACCAGTTCTTATCTCTTTTCAAAAGGATCAGTTAATAAAATAGAAAATTGAAATATCCAAAAGTGAAATAATTTTTTTTTTCTATTCTTAATTATTCTTAATTGTTTGCCAAATATTTCAAGTCACGAAGTTCCTATTGTTCAAAAAAGATGATCCACTGAAACTATTAATGAACACGCCGATTTTTTTTTTTTTTTTTTCAGTAAAATATTTTGACAATATAGAAGAAACTGCAAATTTTCTTTATTATTATTATTTAATATGCATTACAAGAATTTCCCGCTATAGAGCAAGAAGCAATAATTACACGAAAAACACGCTTTTATTTTGTTTTGGTATCAATCATAAAAGACAGCCTACAAGTTGATGCAGTACAATAAGATTTATTTTTATTAAATTCGTTTATTACGAATTATTAAACAATTCATTTCATTTGTTTTTGACAAAATAACATTATATATATATATTTTTCGTTGTTCCTAATCTAATAATTTTTCATTTGCGATAGCTATATTAGGAGTATATTTTAATTAAAAATTAAAAGAATAAATGGATAATAAATAGTAAAGAACAATTCGTTTTGAACAATAGATGTCTTTCACATCCAACTATAGCAATGAATAATCAATTATAATTTTTTAATGGCAGTTCCAAAACAGCACACTTCTATATCAAAAAAACGGATTCGGAAAAATCTTTGGAAAAGCAAAGGGCGTCGGGCAGCGTTGAAAGCTTTTTCATTAGCAAAATCTCTTTCAACGGGGAATTCACAAAGTTTTTTGGTGGACAAATCAAATAAATAATTAAATATTGGAATAATCGGAATCGGTTTGACTCAAAAAACAGCTTAGTAAAAGTTGGTTTAGAATTTTGATTATTTAATATAATTTTTGTTTTTTGAAAATTTATTATATATCATTATATAAATAATTGAATATTGTGAATTAAAAAAAACAAAAATTGTAACTAAACTATATATATTCAAATAAAAATCAACATTTTGATTTTTTTAATCAAAGCAATTATTGGCATTTCCTAATGGTTTGAGCGGATGAATATGAAATCGGGTATGTAAAAAAAAAAAAACAAATAAGAAATCTTTTCTTTACTCTATTAAAAAAAAAAAAAAAATGGTACTTTTTTTTTCTTGTTCAACGAATCAAAATAAATACAAGGGTTGACCTTTCTTTTTCATATCTTTGTTTTATCATTTTCGGGATGGGGAAAATACAAATCCCCATCGCCCCCAATAAACCAAAAATTTTTTGTTGATTTTTTTTTTTTTATTATATATTTTCTATATTATAGAATATAGTTCTATATATAATATCTAAATATAGAAGATCAAATAGTAAACTGAAACTGTTTATTAAAAATTTAATGAGACGGTGAAACAATGACATTAGTTGATTAAGTTAAAACCTTATTTTAAAATTCTATGAACCCTTCTTTCTTTTTTCTAAATCATTATTACTATTATAGAATATACCCCACCGAATACATAATTAAATTGGTTTGCAAAAAAAATCCTAACATAAATTTTATACACAACGAAAACCCTTTAAGACAAAGCTATGGCAATATTTCTAGAAATTTCTTGAGTGTAGTTGGAGTGTTGTGCTGACATTGTGATCGATAAAAATATCCTCTCAAAATCCTATAAAAAAACGATTTTTAAATTTTAAAAATTGACACCTTAAATTATTATTGAAATAAATGAAATCAGATAATAGAGAGTTTTATTGAAAACGCTCAAATCCCCTATTTAATGAAATTTGAAAATTGTAAATTCTTCTATTTTTTCGATCTGGACGATTGAATAATAATAGGTTATTATGATTTCTAGAAAGCCGCTATGGTGAAATCGGTAGACACGCTGCTCTTAGGAAGCAGTGCTAGAGCATCTCGGTTCGAGTCCGAGTAGCGGCATGTCATTTTTTATTCTAAAAAAAGGTTCTATAATATAATTGTCCCAGATATTAATTCAAATACTTGACTTGAGGGACCTTTTTAAATCATTTTTTTTTTATGATATTTTCAACTTTAGAGCATATATTCACTCATATATCTTTTTCGATCATTTCAATTGTCATTACAATTCATTTGATAACCTTCTTAGTCGATGAAACCGTAGGACTCTATGCTTCGTCAGAAAAGGGTATGATAGCTACTTTTTTCTGTATAACAGGATTATTAGTTACTCGTTGGATTTATTTGAGTCATTTACCATTAAGTGATTTATATGAATCCTTACTATTTCTTTCATGGGGTTTCTCCATTATTCATATATTTACGTATTTTAAAAAATATAAAAACCGTTTCAGTGTAAGCGCAATAACCGGGCCAAGTACTATTTTTACCCAAGGTTTTGCTACTTCAGGTTTTTTAACTGAAATGCATCAATCCCCACTATTAGTCCCCGCTCTCCAATCTCATTGGTTAATGATGCACGTAAGTATGATGGTATTGGGTTATGCATCTCTTTTATGTGGCTCATTATTTTCAGTAGCTCTTATAGTGATTACATTTCAAAAAGCTATAAGCTTTTGGGGTAAAAAAAATAATTTTTTAAAGGCGTTATTTTACTTTGATGAGATCCAATACATGAACGAGGGAAAGAATGTTTTAAGAAACACTTCTTTTTTGTCTTCGAAGAATTATTATAAGTCTCAACTGATTCAACAATTAGATCATTGGAGTTATCGTATTATTAGTCTAGGGTTTATCTTTTTAAGCATAGGTATTCTTTCAGGGGCAGTATGGGCTAATGAGACATGGGGATCCTATTGGAATTGGGACCCAAAGGAAACTTGGGCATTTATTACTTGGACTATATTCGCAATTTATTTACATATGCGAACAAATAAAAATTTGGAAGGTGTAAATTCTGCAATTGTGGCCTCTATGGGTTTTCTTATAATTTGGATATGCTATTTTGGGGTCAATCTATTAGGGATAGGGCTACATAGTTATGGTTCATTTACATTAACATCTAATTGAATGAATTCAAGAAAGGGCCTGACGAACCCAAACATGGGAGAGTATAGATAAGAAAACTGTGTGTAAGACATCGAGAACCCTTTGAATCACTACATTACTTGATTCAAATGGTTCTCACAAAAGCCAAATTTATAAGGAAGTCCAATTCATTTTTTTATTTAACTTAAGAAAAAAGACTTCTTTTTTTATTGTGCAACGAAAGATTAAAAATTAATATATATATTAATTTATTGCTGTTTCATTTTTTTTATCAAAACTATCTAGCAAAATAATTAGATAAAACAGCTTCGACCTTGTCAACTGATAGTGAGAAAACAAAATCTGGATAAATACCAATACCTATGACAGGTATAAGGATAGAGATCGCAACAAACAACTCTCGCGGTCCCGAATCCAAAAAAGAAGA